TGTTCAATTTTGATAAGGTCTTCTTGACTGTTATTCAAAAAGTCCAATAATGTATGTATATTGGACTTTTTGAGACAATTATAAATTCTGGGAGGCAATTCTAATTGGTCAATAAAAATATATTGAAATGCTAGTTCTTTTTTTTTTTTTCTTAGGTTAACTAATCTATTATGAAAAGGAAAAAGGGGTAAAGTAACTTGATGTTGATTGTTCTCTAAATAGAACGTTTCTTCTTCTACATGTAGAAAAGGAATAAATAAATTAATCAAATTCCGGGAGGCTTCATGAAGTGCTTCTTTAGGAGTTAAACTTCCATTTGTCCATATTTCTAGAAAAAGAATTTCTTGTTTTTCATTCCCATTCCCATAAGAATGAATACTATGATTCGCGTTTTGAACAGGCATGAATACAGCATCTATAGGATAACTTCGGTCTTCAAAGTTATTTGACATTTTTAGACTATATCCCCGATCCCTCTCGATTTTTAATCCAATACACAAATCTATTGGTTCCGTTAAGGTAGCTATATGCTGTGTATTATCAATGATTTCCACAGAGGGCGGTAAAATTATGTCTTGAGCAGTTATATATCCGGGACCTTGGACACAAATAAGCGCGTTGCGCGTTCCATATAGATTACTTCTTAATACAATCTCGTTTAAATTCATTAAAATTTCATGTACTGATTCTTGAATACCTACTATGTTAGAATAATCATGTGGTATGTTCTCAGATTTTGCACGTGTAATACATGTTCCTTCTATTTCGCCAAGTAAAGCTCTTCGCATCGCAATGCCTATTGTGTCGGCTTGACCTTTCATAAGTGGAGACAGAATAAAGCGTCCATAATAAAGACGCTTATTGTCTCTTCTTGATTCAACACACTTCCACTGTAGTGTCCGAGTAGATACTTTGACTTTCTCTCGAACCATAGTAATTTTATTTGATCAGATCATTGAATCGTTTATTTCTCTTGAAACCCTTTCAGCCTTTATTTAATTTAGTTCTATACGCGTCTTTTTTTAGGGGGTCTACAACCATTATGTGGCATAGGGGTTACATCTCGTACGAAACTTAAAAGTATACCGCTTCTACGAATAGCTCGTAATGCTGCATCTCTTCCCAGGCCAGGGCCTTTTATCCTTACTTCAGCTCGTTGCATACCTTGATCCACTACTGCTCGAATAGCATTTCCTGCTGCGGTTTGAGCAGCAAAAGGTGTTCCTCTTCTTGTACCCCTGAATCCACAAGTACCCGCGGAGGACCACGAAATCACCCGACCCCGTACATCTGTAACGGTCACAATGGTATTGTTGAAACTTGCTTGAACATGAATAACTCCCTTTGGTATTCTACGTATATTTTTACGTGAACCACTACGTGTATTTTTACGTGAACCAATTCTTAATATAGGTTTTGCCATATTTTTTCATTTCACAAGAAATATATGGATATATCCATTTCATGTCAAAACGTACCTTTTTTTTTTGCCAGCTCCTTGGAAGTGCCTTTTCCTTTATTTACTTTAGTAAGATTATCCTTGTCTTTGTTTATGCCTCGGGTTGGAACAAATTACTATAATTCGTCCCCTCCTACGGATTAGTCGACACTTTTCACAAATTTTACGAACGGAAGCCCTTATTTTCATAGTTGTTATTCCTTAATTCTCTGAATATACTTATTGTTGGACGAAAAAAAGGTTTCTTGATATTTTTGAATCTTGAATTGTATCTTCGTGAAAGGAATGTTTAAATTGAAAAAAACCACTTACTCATTTGAATCCTTGTTATGGAGTCTAGAAAATGTCTGTTCCCTGATTAACTTATACCTAAGAACTTACTAAAACTAAAATTTTTACCTTTTTCTACTATAGGTATACCTATACAAAAATATATCGAATCCTTTCAGAAGTATGACCTAAAATCAAACAAATCTTTAGTATCTCAACAAAATCAAACCATGCCGTTTGGAAGTTATTCAGAAAGAAAACTTACATTAATTCATTTTTTTTTCTTTAATTTCATTCGAGGTAAAACATTCTAAACTTTTTTAGCAGGGGTGGTATTACACAACCCCTTTTTTTAACAAATAGTAAGTTCCGGATATCCAATTTTTATATTAGAAGGATTACCATATATAACATAAAATTTCTCCGCCGATTCTTTTTAGTCGAGCTTCTCGGTCTGTCATTATACCTTGAGAAGTCGAAAGGATTACAATTCCTATTCCGCCTAAAATTCGTGGAATTCGTTGAGAGTTAGAATAGATTCGTAGACCCGGTCGACTTATTCTCTTTAAATTTAAAATAGTTTTATAGGATTCTTTCTTATTTCGTCTATGTCTTAGGGTTAAAATAAAAAAATATTGGTTCTTTTCGCGATGTTTCCTTACGTTTTCGATAAAACCCTCTCGTAAAAGTATTTTAACAATGCTTTCGGTGATGTTAGTCGAGCCTATCCGAACCGTTCCTTTTCTATTCATGTCAGCATTTCGTATAGAGGTTATTATATCAGCAATAGTGTCTTTCCCCATGATTAAGTTAAAATTCCTTATTGTTCTATAATTTTGATATAATCAACATGCTCTTTTTCTTTTATTTATATTTATATATAGATATATACGAATTATATATTAATATATGAATGAAATTATTAATATTTTATTATTTAAGGGTATATGCGTGATACACAATCTATTAATTAATTTTATTTCAATACCATTTTTTTTAATCCTATACTAACTATCAATATTTAGGTCTTATAATACCTCAGGAGCTAATGAAACTATTTTAGTAAAGTTTAATTGTCTCAATTCCCGTGGGATCGCCCCAAAAACTCGAGTTCCTTTTGGATTTCCTTCTTGATCAATGACAACTGCGGCATTGTCATCATATCGTATTATCGTCCCATTGTTACGTTTGAGTTCTTTACAAGTACGTACAATTACAGCTCTGATCACTTCTGATCTTTCTAGAGGAGTATTTGGTATTGCTTCCTTGATTACAGCAACAATAACGTCACCAATATGAGCATATCGGCGATTACTAGCTCCTATTATTCGAATACACATCAATTCTCGAGCCCCGCTGTTGTCTGCTACATTCAAATAGGTTTGTGGTTGAATCATATCATTTTTTTGTATCTCTTCTTTTAATGCAAAGGACGAAGTAAAAAAAATATTGTTTGTCAAAAAAATAAAACTTAGAATCTTTTTATCCTTAAATGTTATTTAACTTTTTCATTCTATATTCCTATTCAGAAATAATGAATTGTGTTTTTATAGGCATTTTTGATGCCGCTATTGAAATAGCTTTTCTGGCTATATTTTCGGGTACACCGCCCATTTCATAAAGGATTTTACCTGGTTTAACCACAGCTACCCAATATTCTGGGGATCCTTTCCCAGAACCCATACGCGTTTCCGCGGGTCTTACTGTAACTGGTTTGTCTGGAAATATACGTACCCAAATTTTTCCACCACGTCGTACATTTCGTGTCATTGCTCGTCGCCCTGCTTCTATTTGTCTAGATGTGATCCAAGCGGGTTCAAGTGTTTGAAGAGCATATCTGCCAAAACAAATACGATTCCCACGAGAAGATATTCCTTTTAGTCTTCCTCGATGTTGTTTACGAAATCTGGTTCTTTTTGGGTTATAGTTGATGGGTTTTTTCTAACTTATAAATTCCATCTCTACTACAGAACTGAACGTGAGAGTTTCTTCTCATCCAGCTCCTCGCGAATAAAAGGACTAAAAAGCTTTTATTAAGATATAGATGTAGTTAATGATTAATCCTATTAATCATGGTATTTTTTTTTATTTCATCTTATCTCTTCTAAATTTGTGTATGTCTTTTTTTTAATGGAATCCAAGAGGAATTCTATTTATTTTAAAATAACGTAATATCATCATCTCGAATGTAGTTTTTGTTAGAGTTAGAATATTCTAACAAATCCTTAATTTATTTTATCTTTTTCATTTTTTTTTTTTTTTTTTCGTATTTTATTACTATTACTTTTTTTATTTGAAAAAAAAGTAATAGTAATTTTTCGCCGGCGAATATTTACTCTTTCAATATCTATTTAAGTTTGATGTTTATCCCATGAGGTCTCAGAATAAAAATCATAATAGATAATAAAGTTTCTGGTTTATTCCGCCATCCTGTCCAATGAATTACTAAGATTTGTTTTTCACTAGAATCCTCTATATTCATGGGTTCCGTCGTTCCCATCGCTTCTTGATTAATCATTAGGCCCGAATTCTACAATGGAGCTCTTACATGAAATTTTGTATTTCATTTTTTCATTTGTTTTTGAGTCAATTTTCTCAGTTTTTATTGGCTCAAGGCTCTTAATTTTTTGTTTTCGGAACAGATTTATCTAATTATTAAGAATGAATCTGTATTGATGCTTTATTACATTGCTTTTATTACAGTGACCCCATAGACTTTTTAAAATGGAATTATATATCATTAATATTAAATTTTTCTATCTTTCTTTCATCCTTCCATTTATCCGCATACTTTTTGATTACCTTTCATACCTTATAATCATATTTCTTTATTCTTTTTTTTTTGTAAAAAAATTCAGTTGCTACAACGATATGATCAGCCTATACATATCTTGACTGATTTTTTTGGATCCGGATAATGCGAAGCAATGAGTTGCTTAGGTTATTTATTAGTGCTATAGTTATTAGTTGCTCTTATAAGTTCTTTTTTATTTTTTTTTATCTTAATCTAATCGAATCCTAAACCAACGAGTCACACACTAAGCATAGCAATTATATCAAAGGGGTTTTGATGGAAATTTTTATTCAACCTTATAGAATTGCTAATTTTTTTCTTAAACATAAAAAATAAGACTGCAATTTTTTTTATTACTATATAGTGTTATACTACATAGTTTTTGTTTTTTATTGTTCGATAAAATGTAAAGATAAATAAAGTTTTTTTTTATTCTTCGTCTACAAATATCCAAATTTTTATTCCTAAGACCCCATA